ATTTTAGGGGGTGGACGTGCTATTTGTTTACATCCATTAGTTCGTAAAGGATTCAATGCAGACTTTGATGGGGATCAAATGGCTGTTCATGTACCTTTATCTTTGGAAGCGCAAGCGGAGGCTCGTTTACTTATGTTTTCTCATATGAATCTCTTTTCTCCGGCTATTGGAGATCCCATTTCGGTACCAACCCAAGATATGCTTATTGGACTCTATGTATTAACGATCGGGAATCGTCGAGGTATTTGTGCAAATAGGTATAATCCATGGAATCGCATAAACTATCAAAATGAAACAGTTAATGATTATAAGTATAAATATACTACGAAAGAGAAAGAGCCCTATTTTTGTAGTTCCTATGATGTACTTATAGTTTATCAGCAGAAACGAATCAATTTAGATAGTCCTTTGTGGCTTCGGTGGCGACTAGATCAACGTGTCATTGCCTCAAGAGAAGTTCCTGTCGAAGTTCAATATGAATCTTTGGGTACCTATCATGAAATTTATGGGCACTATCTAATAGTAAGACGTATAAAAAAACAAACCCTTTGTATATACACCCGAACCACTGTTGGTCCTATTTCTTTTTCTCGAGAAATAGAAGAAGCCATACAGGGGTTTTGTCAGGCCTACTCATACGGTACCTAAGCTAAGGAATTATGTAATACCGCGGGAATTTGGATCTCTCCGGTTCAACTGGAATCATAATTCCTTAATTTCTACATGAATCGAGATCCAGTAAAGGAGGTCTTCGAATCACTGACTCAAACCCATTGGCGAATCCTACTCAGCGGAATAGAGAAGTACTTATGGCAGAATGGGCTGATCTGTTCTTTTACAATAAAGCGATAGATGGGTCTGCCATGAAACGACTTATTAGCAGATTAATAGATCACTTCGGAATGGCATATACATCGCACACCCTGGATCAAGTAAAGACTCTGGGTTTCCAGCAAGCCACTGCTACATCCATTTCATTAGGAATTGATGATCTTTTAACAGTACCTTCTAAGGGGTGGTTAGTCCAAGATGCTGAACAACAAAGTTTCATTTTAGAAAAGCACCATCATTATGGGAATGTACACACAGTAGAAAAATTACGCCAATCCATTGAGATATGGTATGCTACAAGTGAATATTTGAGACAAGAAATGCATCCTAATTTTAGGATGACTGATCCTTCTAATTCAGTCCATATAATGTCCTTTTCGGGAGCTAGAGGAAATGCATCTCAGGTACACCAATTAGTAGGTATGAGAGGATTAATGTCGGATCCCCAAGGACAAATGATTGATTTACCGATTCAAAGCAATTTACGCGAAGGACTTTCTTTAACGGAATATATCATTTCCTGCTACGGAGCCCGCAAAGGAGTTGTGGATACTGCTGTACGAACATCAGATGCTGGATACCTCACGCGTAGACTTGTTGAAGTAGTTCAACACATTGTTGTACGTAGAACAGATTGTGGCACTACCCGAGGCATTTCCGTGAGTCCTAGAAATGGGATGACGGAAAGAATTTGGGTCCAAACACTAATTGGTCGTGTATTAGCATACAATATATATATGGGTCCACGTTGCATTGCCGCTCAAAATAAAGATATTGGGGTTGGACTTGTCACTCGATTCATAACCTTTCGAACACAACCAATATATATTCGAACCCCCTTTCTTTGCAGGAGTATATCTTGGATCTGTCGATTATGTTATGGTCAGAGTCCCACTCATGGCGACCTGGTCGAATTAGGAGAAGCAGTAGGTATTATTGCGGGTCAATCAATCGGCGAACCGGGGACTCAACTAACATTAAGAACTTTTCATACCGGTGGAGTATTCACAGGTGGTACTGCAGAACATGTACGAGCTCCTTTTAAGGGAAAAATCAAATTCAATGAGGATTTGGTTCATCCCACACGTACACGTCATGGGCATCCTGCTTTTCTATGTTATATAGACCTGTATGTAACTATTGAGAGTCACGATATTCTACATAATGTGAATATTCCACCCAAAAGTTTTCTTTTAGTTCAAAATGATCAATATGTAGAATCAGAACAAGTGATTGCTGAGATTCGCGCTGGAACATCCACTTTCAATTTTAATAAAGTTAAAGAGAAAGTTCGAAAACATATTTATTCTGACTCAGAGGGAGAAATGCACTGGAGTACCGATGTGTACCATGCACCTGAATATAAATATGGTAATGTTCATCTCTTACCCAAAACAAGTCATTTATGGATATTATCAGGAGCTCTGTGCAGATCCAGTATAGTGCCTTTTTCGCTCCACAAGGATCAAGATCAAATGAATGTTCATTCTGTTGAACGGAGATCTATTTCTGACCTCTCCGTGACTAATGATCAAGTGAGACACAAATTGTTTAGTTCGAATCCTTACGGTAAAAAGGGGGGGGTTCTTGATTATTCAGGACCTGATCGAATCATATCCAACGGTCATTGGAATTTCATATATCCTACCATTCTCCACGAGAATTCTGA